CACAAAGAGAAAGTGTACCTAAAAAAAAAGTAGTTTTTGTAATTGGAACATATTTTGTTAAACCTCCCATAAGAACCATATTCTGACTTTTCTCTGGTGAATATCCAACAATAGGTTCCATTGAATGAATAATGGATCCGGATCCCAAAAACAATAAAGCTTTAGAATAGGCATGGGTGATCAAATGAAATAAAGCAGCTCGATAAGAACCTATACCTAGAGCTAACATAATATAACCCAATTGAGACATTGTAGAATAAGCTAAACTTCTTTTAATGTCTCTTTGGGCAAGAGCTAAAGTAGCTCCTAAAAGTACTGTTATTATACCTACTAAACAAATGAGATTCATTATGTAAGGTATAACTATGAAAAGAGGAAGAAGCCGAGCTACAAGAAAGATTCCTGCTGCTACCATAGTAGCAGCGTGTATAAGAGCCGAAATAGGAGTGGGGCCTTCCATGGCATCAGGTAACCATATGTGAAGGGGAAATTGTGCGGATTTAGCAACTGCACCAACAAATAATAAAAAGGCACATAAAGTAGCAAATAAAGAATTGACCCCATTATTATGGATCAAGATATTCACTATTTGGAACAAATCCCGAAATTCGAAACTACCAGTTATCCAATAGAATCCTAAGATTCCTAATAATAAACCAAAATCTCCTATACGATTAGTTACAAAAGCTTTTTGACAAGCACTTGCTGCAACGGGTCGTGTGAACCAAAAGCCTATCAATAAATACGAACACATTCCCACTAGTTCCCAAAAAATATAAATTTGTATCAAATTGGAACTAGTAACTAATCCTAACATTGAAGCATTGGAAAAACTCATATAAGCAAAAAATCTCAAATATCCTTGATCGTGAGACATATAATTGTCACTATAAATAAAAACCATGATTCCAACAGTAGTAATTAGTATTGACATAATAGAAGTAAGTGGATCGATCAAGTGTCCGAACTCTAATAAAAAATCATTATTGATGGTCCAAGACCATAGATATTGATAGGTCAAACTTCCATTTATTTGCTGAATAGACAGATTGGCCGAAAACCATATAGCTATACTTAGTAGTAAAACACTTAGGAAAGACCACATACGACGAAGATCTTTTGTTGCTGTCGGAATAAGTAGAAGTCCAAATCCTATTGACATAGTAACTGGGAGCGGAAAAAGGGGTATTATCCATGCATATTTATATATATATTCCATAAGAAAACAAATTTTTCTTTTTTTCTTATAATTATAATTGTTTCCAATTCACCAATTCTGATCTCTTTCGAAAAGAACAAAAAAAGAAGAAAAAAAATATGAAAAAGATCAAATACAAAAATACACAATATTGGAATTATGACTTTTTTTTTTATCAAATATTTGAAAGAAAAGTTGCAATTGGTTGGTCAAATATCAAAGAATTAATCAAAATTCTTGTTTAGTTATTAATTAACTTAAAAATATATAAAAGAAATATATTTTTTATTACTATTCTGAATATTAAATATGAATATTTGCAATATTGTATATATGACTCTAATATTATATCTTATATTCTATGAATATTATATCTTAATATTCATATTCTATTTATATTTTAGATATATTTGAATATAAAATATATTACAGAATAATAAATATTCAAATTAAATTACTTTAATTTTGTATATTCTTTTTGTATATGTTCCTTTAGAAAACAATAAATCTAAAATACGTATATGATTATTACATTATGCAAATATCAGAATGAAGATAGAAAATAGAAATCTATTTGTCTATTAAAATAGAATCGTTTTAGAATATTTTTCTTTTTCTTTTAGTATTTTTTTTTCTATTTGTATGTTATGATATTATTGAGGGAATTTTTAAATTTATGGAATTCAGTATAGATAATGACTAAGAAAGAGTAATTTATTTTGAACAATATATGTCTTTCACATACAACGATAAAAAGGAGTCACTTACCTTTTGAATGGCAGTTCCAAAAAAACGTACTTCTATGTCAAAAAAGCATATTCGTAGAAATATTTGGAAAAAAAAAGGATCTTTAGAGGCAGTAAAAGCTTTTTCTTTAGCTAAATCTGTTTCCACCGGACAGTCAAAAAGTTTTTTTGTGCGACAAAAAAAAGTCTTGGAAAAATCTTAATTGACATGTTTCAAAGAACTTCCAAATTTCCATTTTTGAATTGTAAGACAAATGATTCAATTTTACTAAATTGTATTTGTATTTCACTTCTCATATTAGTTAGAGCTAGGTAATATGAAAAATAAGAATCTTTCTGTCTACTTGATTCAAAGTACTCAGTATTGTGTATTTTATTTTTTTTATCATTTTTTATAGTCTTTATATATTTCTATTTTAGTTATTTTCTTCTTTTTCTTGTTTATGTTATATTTTATTCTATTTATTTCAATTTCTATTGAGTGATATTGAATTCGTGAGATGGTTTTTTCTTTCCTATGAATTGTGCTTTTCAAAATAGAAAAGCACAATTACGATAGACAAGGAAGAATCTGAATATTCCATTCTACTTTATACTAAGGTGTTGGATCTCAAAATCGTTAGAAAAAAATCATGAATTTTATACCCCGACTGAGAACGAAACTATTGAGTTCTGACTCTTCTGGATAAACAAGAGCTAGGTTTCTAGTTTCTAGTACGGAAAAGTTGATTATTCAAACTGAACTTACGAAGATACTAATTAAGTATTCTTGATATTTTCTTTATATTTAACATTTCCAGATGAATGGAAATGCATCTTTCTTAATTGTTTCCTAAACTCTATTGAATATCGACAATTCAACATGAATTTCCTATTATATATATTATTATTTCAGGTAAGCATATTATTATTTCAGGTAAGCCGCCATGGTGAAATTGGTAGACACGCTGCTCTTAGGAAGCAGTGCTAGAGCATCTCGGTTCGAGTCCGAGTGGCGGCATAAAGAATTATTCATATTAATAATATAGACACAATAGATTCTATTTAATCCCCTCCCCGATTTCAATTATTTAAAAGGGACTCTTCTTTATGATATTTGCAACCTTAGAACATATATTAACTCATATTTCCTTTTCGATCATCTCAATTGTGATTCTGATTCATTTGATGAACTTATTAGTCTACGAAATCGAAGGATTACATAATTCGTCAGAAAAAGGGATGATAGCTACTTTTTTCTCTATAACAGGGTTTTTAGTTATTCGTTGGATTTCTTCGGGACATTTTCCCTTAAGTAATTTATACGAATCATTAATCTTCCTTTCATGGAGTTTATCCATTATTCATATGATTCCGTATCTTGGGAATCATAAAAATGATTTAAGCGCAATAACTGCACCAAGTGCCATTTTTACCCAAGGTTTCGCCACGTCAGGTCTTTCAACTGAAATGCATCAACCCGCAATATTAGTACCTGCTCTACAATCTCAGTGGTTAATGATGCATGTCAGTATGATGCTATTGAGCTATGCAGCTCTTTTATGCGGATCGTTATTATCAGTTGCTCTTATAGTGATTACATTTCAAAAAAGAATCGATTCTTTTTTGAAAAACAAGAATTTTTTCAGTTTAAGGAAGTCGTTTTTCTTTGGTGATATGGAATATTTGAACCAAAAGGGAAGTTTATTAAAAAATACTTCTTTCTTCTCATTTCAAAATTTTTACAAATATCAATTAATTCAGCGTTTGGATTATTGGAGTTATCGTGTCATTAGTTTAGGGTTTACCTTTTTAACCATAGGCATTCTTTCTGGAGCAGTATGGGCTAATGAAGCATGGGGTTCTTATTGGAATTGGGACCCTAAGGAAACTTGGGCATTTATTACTTGGACCATATTTGCAATTTATTTACATACTAGAACAAATCCAAGATTGCAAGATCAAGGGACAAATTCGGCATTTGTAGCTTCTATAGGATTTCTCCTAATTTGGATATGCTATTTTGGGATCAATTTATTAGGAATCGGGTTCCATAGTTATGGTTCATTCCAATGAATATCTAATTGAATAAAAGAAAATACATGAAGAATACATAAAAAAATCGTCTGATACACAATGCAATGAAAATTTGTGCGAGTTTTTGAGAACCGTTTAAATAGAGGAATTATTCAAATGGTTCTCAAAAACTTTAGATGTATCTCATTACAATTCTAATTCACCCTTCCCTTTTTTTTTTTTCATTGTACAACGAAGAATCGTGAAAATATGAAAGTCAAAGAATTCTAAGACTTTCTTTCCAATTAATGAAATTTATTTCATTTAGTATTGAATCTAAAAAAATAATTAGTATCTATAAAAATAATGAGATAATAGAACTTGTACCTTGTCAACCGATAACGGGAGAACGAAATCAGGATAAAAACCAATTCCTATTACAGGTAGAAAGATACAGATCAAAACAAATAGTTCTCGTGGTCCAGAATCAAAAAAATTTGAGTTTGGAATATTGAATAGTTTGTATCCATAGAAAATCTGACGTAACATAGATAATAAATAAATAGGAGTTAATATCATTCCAATTGCCATTACAAAAGTAATTAACATTTTTGGCATGAAAAGATATTTTGGGCTGGTAATTATTCCAAAAAAGACTAAGAATTCTGCAACAAAACCACTCATTCCTGGTAATGCAAGAGAAGCCATCGAGAAACTACTAAACATGGTAAAGATTTTTGGCATTGGGATAGATATTCCCCCCATCTCTTCGAGATAAACAAAACGTATTCTATCACAACTTGTTCCTGCTAAGAAAAAAAGTGCAGCACCAATCAATCCATGAGAGAGTATTTGTAAAATGGCTCCATTAAGTCCCATGCCAGTTATAGAACCAATTCCTATAATTATGAAACCCATGTGAGATACGGAAGAATAGGCAATACGTTTTTTTAAATTGTGTTGACCGAGAGAAGTTGAAGCTGCATAAATGATTTGTATTATTCCTACTATCACCAACCAGGGAGATAATCTAGAATGAGCGTGAGCTAATAATTCCATATTGATCCGAATCAATCCATATGCTCCCATCTTTAATAATATTCCAGCTAAAAGCATACATGTACTGTAATGTGCTTCCCCGTGGGTATCTGGTAACCATGTATGTAGGGGTATCATCGGCGATTTGACAGCATAAGCAATAAGAAAACCAAAATAGAGTATTATTTCCAATGCTGCAGGATACGATTGATTAGCTAATTTTTCTAAATCTAATGTTGGTTCATTGGAACCATATAAACCCATACCTAGAACTCCTATTAAGAGAAAAATGGAACCTCCGGCAGTGCACAAAATAAACTTTGTAGCCGAGTACAGGCGTTTTTTTCCTCCCCACATGGATAAAAGTAAGTAAACAGGAATTAATTCTAATTCCCACATGATGAAAAAAAGTAAAAGGTCTCGAGAAGAAAATGATCCTATTTGGCCACTATACATTGCTAACATCAAGAAATAGAAGAATCGCGGATTTCGAGTAACTGGCCAAGCTGCTAAAGTAGCTAAAGTAGTGATAAATCCTGTCAGTAAAATGGGTCCTATGGAAAGTCCATCGGTTCCCAGTCTCCAGTGAAAATCAAAAAGATTGATCCATTTATAATCCTCCTTCAATTGGATTAATGGATCATCCAATTGGAAATGATAACAAAATACATAGGTCATTAGAAGGAGCTCTAGGATACATATACATAAAGTATACCACCTATACACCTTATTTCCCCTATGAGGGAAAAAGACAATTGAAGAACCCGCGAATATGGGCAAAACAAGAAGTATTGTTAACCAAGGAAAATAACTCGTGATAAAGACAAGATAAAATTAGACCAGAAAAGTCCGTACTCGAGAAAAGAAAATAGATTATTCTTCTCCCGAGCACGGGGTTTTGTCGGTAAAGAGGAACCAAAAGATTCAAGTGGAGTTTTTTGTCACATATCAATAAGAAAGACCCATGCTGCGAGTTGTTTCATGCCATAAATAAACACGGACACTCAAAAAATCCGTTGGACAAGCGGATTCACATCTTTTACAACCTACACAATCCTCGGTTCTTGGCGCAGAAGCAATTTGCTTAGCTTTACATCCGTCCCAAGGTATCATTTCCAATACATCCGTGGGGCAAGCTCGAACACATTGGGTACATCCTATACATGTATCATAAATCTTTACTGAATGTGACATTGGGTCTATAAATTCCAGTTTTGAACACAAAAGATTTTTGATCTGGTAAAATAAGATAAGAAAATGAAATAAATCATCTATTTTCTATTGTAGACACCAGACGAATCAATGATTTATCAAAATTTGAAGAATCAATAGATTTTCTAATCTGTTTATGAGAAAGGGCCAAGATACTTTGATTTCCATTTCAATAATCATGAAATATGAGTTTACGAATTCAATTCATGTGAATTTTACTATCTTATTTTACTATCTTTCTATATGTATATATATGTATATGAATCTATATAGATTCATATACATATAGAAAGATTCTAGTATCTAGTATATAGTATATAGAAACTAGTATATAGAAATATAATTAAATTAAGGATATTATGATATATTATATATCAGATTAATACGTTTGTTATTAGGTTAGTTATAGAATAAGTTCGTAACTCTAAATCATAAATCTATATGAAAAAAGAGAAGAAAGAAAAAGAAAAATATTCTATTATCTTATTATTCTAATTCTATTAGATATTAGATTCTATTTAGAATATTCTATCTAAAAGTCTTATGTTTTGATTTCTATGTGAAAATAGAAGAATTCTAACTAATTATTCAGCAAATTCGATTGATTGATACGAGTTGATTTTCTGTTACGATGGATCGACGAAACAATAGCTAGCCCAATAGCTGCTTCAGCAGCCGCAATAGCTATAACAAAGATTGAGAAAATTTCTCCTTTTAATTGCCGACTATCAAATATATCGGAAAATGTGACAAGATTTATATTCACCGAATTCAGTATAAGCTCAAGACACATAAGTGCTCTAACCATGCTTCGGCTTGTGATCAGTCCATAGATACCGATAGAAAATAAATAAACACTTAGAAAAAGTACATGCTCTAACATCATTGATAAATCCCTCATCTATCTCGATTGATTTCAATATGAACAAAAATGAAACCGATTCGGTTGACTAGACTAGAAGAATTACATAACAAAAGAAGATATTCACAGTAGATTAAATCCATTTTCATTCTTTAATTTTAAAAAAGGAAGTTATTATTTCTTATTATATTAGAATTCTATTATTGACGAGCCATAGTAATTGCACCTATCAAAGAAACTAAAAGAATTATAGAAATGAGTTCAAAAGGAAGATAAAAATCTGTGGATAAATGAATCCCAATTTGTTGAACGTTACTTATTAAGTCCTGTTCTATAATCTGATTTGATCTTGTAGTCCGAAAAATTCCGGACCATGACGTATCTGGGATAGTAGTCATTAATGAAAAAAAGATACTTGTACAAACCAGTGAAGTGATCCTATCTCCAAAGGTCCATAAATAGGAATCATTGGAATATTCTGAACCGTTCATGAACATCACAGCAAATATGATTAATACATTTATGGCTCCCACATAAATAAGGAACTGTGCGGCAGCTACAAAATAGGAATTCAATGAAATATAGAATAAGGATATACAAACAAGAACCAATCCCAATGAAAAGGCAGAATCAATGGGATTTGTAAGTAATACTACTCCCAGACCTCCTAATATAAGAACTGATCCCAGAAATACTACAAGAATATCATGTATTGGTCCAGGTAAATCCATTATAAAATAAAAGATAAATAAATAAGTTGAAATATTTCATGACCTTACTAAGGGTCCAGGAAAGGAACTCTTTTTTATATGATACCTTACTAATTGAATGAAAAAAGAATTAGATAGATAAAATAAAGTTATTTGGCTAATACTACTTTATTCCAAACCAAATCTTAGTAATTAGAGTAATTTAGTAATTGGTAATCGTTCTTGAACTAAGCAAGGGTTTTTTATTTTTTCATTTGATTTGTTGAATCCATAACTTTTTGAATTGTGTAATCTCCAATTATTGACATTGGTAACCGACCTAAAGAAATTTGATTATAATTTAATTCGTGACGATCATAAGTGGAAAGCTCATATTCTTCAGTCATCGATAAACAGTTTGTTGGACAATACTCGACACAGTTACCGCAAAATATACAGACACCAAAATCAATACTATAATGAAGCAATTGTTTTTTCTTAATATCTTTTTCAAATTTCCAATCAACAATGGGAAGGTCTATTGGACATACGCGAACACATACTTCACAAGCAATACATTTATCAAATTCAAAGTGGATTCGACCACGAAAACGCTCTGATGTGATTGATTTTTCATAAGGATATTGAATAGTTACAGGTAAACGATTTGTATGGGATAAGGTAATTATGAAACTTTGTCCAATGTACCTTGCAGCTCGTATTGTTTGTTTGCCATAATTCATGAACCCAGTAACCATAGGTAACATATTTTATATATCCATGAATAAAATTTATGTTTCTTTCTCTTGGTTGAGATAATTTATGAATATATAATATTCATTATTTTTTTCTCTTAATTTCTTATTTTTATTTATAGTTTATGGTGAAACAAGTTGAAAAGAAGTTGTCAATAATAGATTACCTAGAGAAATAGGTAAAAGAAATTTCCATCCAAGATTTAATAATTGATCCATTCTCATCCTAGGTAAAGTCCATCTTGTTGTGATAGGAATGAACAGAAACAAATAAGCTTTAGCTAATGTAATAAAGATACTAATTGCTATTACAAAGACTCTAAACATTTTATTTATTCCAAAAAGTTCAGTAAGAGATATGTACGGAATAGAAAAATTCCACCCACCTAAGTAAAGAACTGTTACAAATAATGAAGAAACTAATAGATTTAGGTAAGAAGCAAGATAAAAGAACCCGTATTTTATACCTGAATATTCGGTTTGATAACCTGCTACTAATTCCTCCTCTGCTTCTGGTAAATCAAAAGGCAATCTTTCACATTCTGCTAGAGAAGACATTAGAAAAACTAGAAACCCTATGGGCTGACGCCACAGATTCCATCCCCCAAAACCATATTTGGACTGTGCCTCAATTATATCAACTGTACTTGAACTGTTAGATAATTATAGTCGATGATAACATCACTGCTCCCATCGCTATTCCAAAACCGTACATGAAACCTAAGTTTCATACGGCTCCTATATGGCCACAAAGAAATGTAAGGTAAGGTATTATTGCTCTCCTTGGCTTGGACCTTAGGTAAATAAAATCAATGTAAAGATAAATTGGAGATAGGAGAGCCCTCAATTCGACCAATAAAATTCTGTCTGCTAGAATAAGAAAAAGCACTTCTGAATTGATCTCATCCCTTATAATGATATTATAATGAAAATAATCAAAAATTCTCTTTGTTCAGCAATAACTTAATCCTTCAATAAAATACTCGTTATATTCATAAATAGAAAGAATTGGGCATTTAGTTAATGAATAATGAATAATGATAAGAATTCCCATATGCATATGTATGAAGAAAGAAATATTTTCTTATTATTTCCATTTTCTTCTTTTTTATTCTATTATTGTATTGCATTCTATTTGTCTTGTTTCTGTTCTTCTTTCTGAAAAAGAAAAGGGAAAGAAAATAAAGGATTAATTCGTTCTTGATAGTCATTTATTTAATCAGCGAATAGTAGCATACTCTAGATCGGAATCGTGGGGAAGTACTGCTTGATCATTTCTACCAATTTCAAGCCCTTATTATGATTCGTTTTATGCAAAGTTTTATGCAAAAATACCTTTTTTTGATACCTTACATTATTTCCATTACTCATCCTTTGCGTACTTTGGTGTTCCTAACTGCCCACTTCTTTTTGATAGATCCCCAGTATAGTAATAAATACAGTTGATCTTTTGCATCCGCTTCAAGATATGACGACTAATAAAAGAATCTCAATCTTGGGGTAAACAACTTATGTTTACTTCAATTTTCTTCTTGTACCTAGGGAATGAGATTCTTCTTTTTTTACTGCAAATTGAGGAGCAGTTTTGTTTCACTCATATAACTATCTGGTTTAACTCATCGAACTGAAATTTTTCATAAAAAAGATGAAGATATTTATTCAAGACATTCAATTTCTTTATTGAATTTAGAAACTTTATACTTTAATTTATACTTTTTGAATTTATACTTTAATAAAGTAAGAAAGTAAGGATAAATTTAAGAAAGTAAGTATAAAGTAAGTGAAGATAAAGAAATTCATAAAAAAGATATTTCTTTTATTCTTTGATATTCATATTTACATATTGAATTCTATGAATTAGATTTCTATTTTAGAGTATTGAAATCTCAATTCATTTTTTATCTATTTTTTAGAAAATAGATAAAAAAGAGTTCATGTTCCACCGAATCACACGTAGAGATATTGCTAACACACATAGAGTTAATGGTATTTCATAACTAATCGATTGAGCTGCAGCTCGTAGACCGCCTGAAAAGGAATACTTATTATTTGATCCATATCCTGACATAAGAAGACCAATGGGGACAATACTTGAAAAGGCAATCCATAAAAAAACACCTATACTGAGATCAGCTAAAACAAGGTGATATCCAAAAGGAATTACTAAATAACTTAGTAGAATTGATATAAACCCTATAGAGGGTCCGACCCTAAATAAACGAATATTACCTCTAGATGGAAGAAGATCCTCCTTCAAAAGTAGTTTGGTCCCATCCGCTAAAGCTTGAAGAATTCCTAACGGGCCGGCATATTCAGGTCCAATACGTTGTTGTATTGCTGCAGATATCTTTCTTTCTAACCACACAATGACTAATACCCCCATTGTGATTCCTAAGACAAGGATTAAAATGGGGACAAAAATCCATATGAATCCATAGACTTCTTTTAAGGATTCTAATCTATAAAAAGAATTAATAGTTTGTACTTCTGTCGTATCAATTATCATTTCAACGATCAACTTCTCCCATAATGATATCTATACTACCTAGTATCGTCATGATATCAGCCAATTTCATTCTTTTAACTAGCTGGGGAAGAATTTGCAAATTGATGAAACCGGGTGGACGAATTTTCCATCTCCAGGGGAAAACACTACTATCTCCTATTAAATAAATTCCTAATTCTCCTTTTGGGGCCTCTACTCTTACATAAAGTTCTTGTTTTAACAATTCAAAATTGGGTGAAAGTTTTTTAGTAATAAATCTATATTCAAAATTATTCCATTCGGAATCCTTTGTCCTATGAAAACGCCGGTTTTCTAAATTTTCATAAGGCCCTCCAGGAATTCCTTCTAGAGCCTGTCGAATGATTTTTATGGATTCTTGCATTTCACCTATTCTTACTAAATAACGAGCTAATGTATCGCCTTCTTTTTGCCATTTGACTTCCCAATCAAAATTATTGTAACACTCATAGCGATCAACTTTACGAAGATCCCATTGGATTCCAGAAGCTCGTAACATTGGTCCTGATAAACCCCAATTTATTGTCTCCTCCCCACCAATAATGCCCACTCCTTCAACTCGTTCCAAAAAGATGGGATTTCGTGTAATGAGCTTTTGATACTCAACAACTTCTGTTAAAAAAGAATCACAGAAATCAAAACATTTATCTATCCAGCCATAAGGTAAATCCGCAGCTACTCCTCCGATGCGGAAATAATTATGCATCATCCGCATACCTGTGGCGGCTTCGAATAGATCATATATTAATTCCCTCTCTCTTAAAATATAGAAAAAGGGAGTCTGTGCACCAATATCGGCCATAAAAGGGCCAAGCCATAACAAATGGGAGGCTATACGGCTCAGCTCCAGCATAATAACTCTGATATAACTGGCCCTTTTAGGCACTTTAACACTTTCCAATCGTTCTGGTGCATTTACTGTTATTGCTTCTGTGAACATAGTAGCTAAATAATCCCAACGTGTTACATAAGGCAAATATTGTATAATTGTTCGGTTCTCCGCTATTTTTTCCATCCCTCTGTGTAAATAGCCCAATATAGGTTCACAGTCAATAACATCTTCACCATCCAGAGTAACGATCAGCCGAAGAACACCATGCATTGATGGGTGGTGAGGACCCATATTGACTATTATGAAATTCTTTCTTGTAGCCGGTACAGTCATATTTTTTTCCTTAATTCATTATTTCATGAAATTCTTAAAATGAAAAATCTAAAAAAAAAATAATAACTGAACTAATAATAAATAATAACTGAACTAATAATAATAAGAAAAGAATGAAAAAAAGAAAAAAGAACAAGGATATTAAGAATAAAATAATAAGAAACTCAAATAAGAAATTCCAATTTAATTAACGAGTTTTTGGTTCCCGAATATCTAACTGATCCATTAATTTCTTATAACGCACTTTATTTTTCTTTGACAAATAAGTCAATAATCGTTGACGTTTTCCCAGAATTCTTCGTAGACCTCTTTGCGATAAAAAATCTCTTTTGTGCAATTCTAAATGTGAAGTAAGTCTCCGTATCTTACTGGTGAAATGGAATACTTGAAATTCAACAGACCCACTATTTTCTTCTTTTTCTTCTTGTGTAATAACTGAGATGAATGAATTTTTGACCATAAATTAAGATTTCTATCTTTCTTTTCTGTGAATTTTACGGATCAGGAAAAATAATAATATTTCTTATGTCAGTTATTTTCATCTAGTATACATCAAAATTGGATTTCATTCATATACTACTTTGTTTTTTCTTTATGTGGTTTATGTTTTTATGTTTTGTATATTTGATCCAAATATACAAAACATATATGTATTCACGAAAGAAAACAATTTCTTTTTACTTAAAAGGATTCCGTTATTCCTAATGAAAATTGATACACTATGAAATTACACTATGAAATCAGCATCATGTAGTAGAATGTTACACAGTGTATATGTTTCGGCTTTCATCTATTAATCTACCAAATATGTTACACGATATGTAGGAAATCCACTATAGATCTTTTTCATTTTTCATTGGAATTGAATGAATTCTGAATTGTGAATACATATGTATTCTTGACATACTGAAACGACTGCTGTTATTGGTATCAAACCAATAGCGATTCATACAAGCTACATCTTCTAATCGAAAATTGGGCCAAAGAAAGAATTTGAATTTCATGAAATCTTTTCTATCTGTATTAATATGTTTGTCCTCATTCAAAAATTGTCCACAGTTTCTTATTTTGTTTTCATTGCAAAATCTTGTATTTCTATCCACAACATGAAAATTCGGGGAATTGAAACAAATTCGAATTCGAAATTCTCTACGACGTCTGGGAGATAGAATATTTTCAGGAACAAGTAAATCATAATGATTTTTGTCTCCACTCAAAAATATGTTGCTGTGTCGTGCAATGGATTTTTCAAATCCCCCTTTCTCAATATATCTTTTTTTTGTGTATTTTTTCTTTGTTTGATGCTTTTTCTTATCGACCAATGAAATATCCATAGTTTGATATATAATATATTTTCCTTTCCTTTGTATAGATAGACAAATCGGTTCAATAATAAATATTCCCTTTCTTATCAATTCTGCAAGAACTAGGTCCTTTTGAATCAGCATTTCATCTATATTTATTTCACCTCTGTGAATCGAAGATATAGCAATTTCCTTTGGATTTCTTAGTCTAAGTAGGAGACAATATATCCTGATATTTTTCATTATTTCTTTCTTCAAGGGATCAGCCCATCTTAGTTGGAAAAGTAAATATCTTTTCAAAAAGAAATCTAGTTCCATTTCATTCTTGCTCTTATCTTGTTTCTTTTTTAGAACCTTTTTCATTTCTAATCTTGCGTAATCTTCTTCAACAGTTTTTTGATTTTCTTTTTTGATTTTTCGTAGATTCCATACAAGATTTCCTTGGACCTGTTGTTCATTCTCTTCCTGCTTGGAATTTCCTAATTCACGATCTTTTTTTTTATTAGATGATTTCTTTGGATTTACGTTAATGTTTTTACTTTTTTCATTTATAGAAAAATGAAAAAAGAGTGATTTGATTGGGATGATCCAAGGTTTCATTTTATATACATTATATACATCAAAAAGTAGCACAAATTCTGGGAAGAACCAAGTTTCTAGATTGGATATAGTATCATGATTTGATGCGGTATCATAGAACCTTTCTTTATTCATTCCCATGCAATCAAAAAAGTTTCTTTTTTGATTGCATGGTTTGATCTCTTGATGAATTGTAGGAAAAAAAAGATCTTTTTTTTCCATTTTTTTTAAATTCTTAATTTCAGTCTTAGTATCTTTCTGAATCTTGATACCAATATGTGCATCGGTCCAGATCTCAATATTATTTATAAAACAAAGATTCAGAATTCTACAATCAAGATATTTTCTATCCAAATTTGTATTCCTATCAATAAGATATCCTTTTTCTAGATAATCATTACTAGGTATACTTACCAATACATAAAATGATTCAGGTTTCGATATATTGAAATGAGATGTAATTTCTCGGTCCCCGTTTATTTCTAATGTTGATCCAGAAATGTATAAATTAGGAAGGTTTATGTATTTATATGAGAAAAGATCATATCTGTAATGTTTTTTCCATTTGTCTTTTTGACTCATAAATGAATTTGCTGGATAGTCATTTTTTTTTATGAAAGAAATAAATTGGTATTTTTGATATAAATCCAATTGGTTTGATTCCTTGTTTTGAATCATACGATGTTTATTGATTCTATTTCGCCATTCTTTAGGTACTAATGGAGACCTTTTTTTTTGAGATAAATCATATTGATAATGACCTTTTAACCAATTTTTCCATTCGTTCATTACATACGTATGAATCTTATTATGTGAGTTAAATATTCCATGTATCATACAATAGTCTTTTAAAATATCCTTAAAAAAAGGATAGCTCCCTTGATATTTAAGTACAGGTCTCAATTGATACTTATTAAGTAATTGGTTTTGTGATATTTTGTAAAAAACATATGCTTGGGACAGGGAAGATAAGTTCCAATAAGTATTGGAATTTTGATTGCTATTCGTAGTATTATCAGTATTTGAAAACGATTTTAATTTTTTTATAGTCAAAAGAAAATTCATTGTATTTTGATTTGTTTCATCAATTCCTTCTTGTTCTTGATTTATTTCATTGTTGTAAATGGATTTATTAAAGATCTTTTTTGTTGATTCAAAGAAAAGTTGTGCATTTATCTTAGAAACGGTAATGGTACATAGCAAAATATCTATGTATATTTTTTCAATGAATGATTTGATAAAGTAGTGTGATTTACGCATTAATCGAATATTTTTCCTTTTTAATATTTTCAAAATATGTTTCTGTGATCCCGATCCTTTATTATCAGAAATTAGAACTATTTCTTTTTTTTTCTTGTCTTTTGTGGTTTGTTCAATTTGATTCCTGATTTTGATTGTCTTATCAGAAAGATCTTTCATTCTTTTTTCTATTAGTGAATAATTTAACCAATTCATCGTTCGATTTAGAACGGACGATTCGCGAAGAATCTTATTATTTCTTTTTAAATCTTTTTTGTTTTCGTTCGGTTCATATACTTTTTCTTTCCTTAATTCAAATAAGAAAATTGGATTTCCTTTCTCCAGTTTTTTCATTATTAGTTTGATAACTTGAACGACCCCTTTTGTTTTTTCTTTTCTAATTTTTATAAAGGATTTTATTTTTTTATTTAAAGATTTTAAAACTTGTGAAAATGTATTTTTCACCTTTTTTTTTCTTTTTTGGAGTTCTTTATAAATAGGTTCAAAAAAAAAAGGTCGTTTTCGGGGAGAACCAAAGGGAAGTTCCGCTTCCATTCCCCAGACTGTTAAAAAACAAAAATTTGTTTTTTTCTCTTTTTTTTTCATTAGATCTCTATGATGAGATTGTGCCTTAGATTTTCTCCAAGGTTTTAGACAGAAAGGATATAGAATCTTTATCTGAATACCATTTATTAACCAATCTTCGGGAAATTCTGTTTCTGATAATTGAACACCATTATAGGTGCATTTAATATGGATTTCTCTATTCCATTCCTTAAAATCCTCGTCCCACTCGGTAATTTGGAATAATAACATACGGAAAAGGTTTTTGGTTATTATTAATGAAGGCAATAGAATGTATTTTCTAAGAAAAGATTGGGTTATTAACATCAAACTTCTTATTACTTGAGTAAATATAAAAGCATCCCAAGCTTCTGATATTTCTATCTGTTCGTTTTTATATCTTTTTTCCTCTTTCTCCTTTTCTTCTTTTTTATCGTCATTTTCAAAATAGGAAATTTTTAATTCTGATTCTTGTTCTCTGCCCATCCAATTCCTAAAAATTAGATTCTTCATTTCGTTGATATCAAAAGACGAAAAAAAAGACATTTTGTCTAGACGATCCAAAAAAAGTGGGGAATGTACATTTACTTGAAAGAGGTCCCAAATAACTGTTTTACGTCTTTGAGCGCGCATGGATCCTTTGATTAGATTGCGACGAAAATCCGATTGTTGTGAGTAACGTATCAAAGCCACCTCTCCCTCTTCCATTTGATCATCGTTTTCGTTTTTATCATTGTTACTAGTATTCTGAATACTAGAAATAGAATTGGTATTCTGATCATTATCGTTATAAATTACCACAAGTTTGGCTCTTCTTGAATGAATCTCATGATCGTCTTCCTCCAATTCTTCTTCATTTTCTTCTTCCTCTTCTTCCAAATTCTCGGTTAATTTGTATGACCATCGAGAAACCTTTTTACTGACTTCTTCTATTCTAATTCCAATAGATTTTTTTTTCATTGTTTTTTGATCTTTTGTATGTGTTGTAATTACATCAAATACAAATTGCAAATATTTTGCTTGACTTTCGGAATCAATTCCTTTTTCATCTTTAGAATTCAAAAATGATTGACGGTGGAGTTCTACGGAATCATTAATAAGTAGATCATGAATCTTATTTATAAAAAAGAATTCTACTAAATCTTCTGTATCTGTATAAGTATTCATGATTGCGCGTGAATCTAATTTTTTTCTCGTTCCTCGATATGGTCCGTTGAAAAAAGGATCATATGCTTTTGGCAAGCATTTTTTTCTTTTTTCATCATCACATAATATGGTTCTTTTTTCAAGCATATCCAGACTAGAGGATCCCTCATTTTTTTCTAGAATTTGGATTCGGCTTTTCAATTCATTGTTCAAATTGTACTTTTTTTTTTCATTAGTATAAATCCAAGAATTATAAAGATCTTCGTCGTATAGTTTTTCTATTATGTATAAAGAAATTCTTTGTTCTAGCATTTCCGAAAAAGTGGATAAACTGGGCGGATATGTAAAGGATATTATTTGTTTCCCATCACTTGTACATGTAAAAAAAAATAATTGTGACATTTCATTGCGTAAAGCATTTTCTAATTTCTTATTTTTTATATATCGTAATGGACGATTCCATCGATTAAAATCGAAAAGAAAA